GAATACGCCTCGACGACCAATGGTTAACGATAGCTCTGATGGGTGGTTTCGCTAGAATAGGTAATAATGAGATCACTATTTTAGGAAATGATGCGGAGATAAGTACTGACATTGATCCGCAAGAAGCTCAACAAGCTCTTGAAATAGCAGAAGCTAACTTGAATAAAGCGGAGGGTAAGAGACAAGCAATTGAAGCAAATCTAGCTCTCAGACGAGCTAGGACACGAGTGGAGGCTCTCAATGTTATTTCCTACTAGTCAAGTCAATACACCAAAATAATAAAAAGAATTTTTTTAGAAATTTCTTATTATACAATACACCACATTTTATGTCTGTCAATTGAAGTCTAATCTGATACAACGAAAAAATAAAAAGGGTAGAAAAACTTATTAGATATCATTCCATTGACTGCGGTATCTAATAAGTTCTACCTACTATACTAATTAGTATACTCTAAAAAATTCTACCTACTATTGGATTTGAACCAATGACTCCCGCCGTATGAAAGCAATACTCTAACCACTGAGTTAAGTAGGTCATTTATCACCACCAAAAAAAGACCCATCATTCGGGAATTATAGGTGGAATATTATTTCTAAGCAATACTAATAAGAGTAAACAAATCAGAGAGCTATTGTATGGGATTCTGGAATATCTATCTTGACAAGAAATTCTCTATATGTTAAGATCTCTATGACAAGGGCTATAGCTCAGTTGGTAGAGCACCTCGTTTACACGTGCGCCAATGCTTTTCAAGGGAGTCTATTATGCAATGAGCATAATTGATGTTATTGAGAAATCGATGTCTTACTCCATAGATTCTAGGGAACAAGAGAACAATAGCCTGACAAATATTTGGTTCGGTCCGATTTTGGTGTGAATCAAGTTGCCAAATCAAATAGAACCCGCCATTGATTTGATAGTTGATAAGGTAAATACCCATTCAATGCTAGGCATAATGAGTATAAGGGCCTCAAAAGAACCTCTTTTCGTCCTATGAACTTTAAGGTGTATGAAGTTTCATATTCGACTCTTGTAGCGGAGCGATAGAGACTCCATTTAACTTAGGGCCGAAGGCAGACCTAAGTCAAGATAACCCTTCTTTGAAACACTTTGGTATTGCTCCTGGATCAAAATACAAATAATGAATCAGAGCATATGGAGCCATTTCATTATCTTCCTATAAAGAAAAATATGGTGGACTAACTGATCTTTATATCAGTTTATGAAAGAGCCCAATGCAACAAAATGCATGTTGGGTCTTTGAAACAGTTCAAATCATTTCGATAATAATAAGTTTGATCTGTTTTACCGAGAAGGTCTACGGTTCGAGTCCGTATAGCCCTAAATATCTAAATATAATATTAATATATTGAATATATATATTTAATATATTCAATTTAATTTATATATATTATATTTATATTCAATTTTTTCATTTTCGTTTAGTATGTTTTTCTTTTCCTCAATAGAATGGTCGCTTGTTTTTGTTGGTTGGTCTGGTCCATAGAAATGAAAGCATTATCACACCCTCATCTAATCTAAATGCATAGAGACAGAAAAAAAAGAATTCCAATAAATAGGTCTAATTCGTATTTGTAAAATCTCGTATAAAATACGCATCCTTTTTCATTATAAAATACGCACATTAATTATAGTAGATGAATTCCGTATGACTTTTTTATCTTTTTTTGTCTGTCCATGATCAAAGAGTTTGTGATACACTTTTGCTTTGGTATACCAAATCCCAGTCAATTTATGAAGTGAAAATCATGACATTATTTTGTCTTAAAATTGCAACCTGACCCAATCAAGTCTAATCTTAAGTCACATGGATCCATGACATATTCTTTTCTTGATCTTGTTTTTTATTTATTTGTGGAATACCCTTGACTAATCATTAATCGGAACAACATAAACCCCATTGATTGATTTACAGATAATGCAGAGATAATGAATTGGTCTTAGATGTATCAAGGATCAAGATTTCTTCCTTTATTTTATATTTTATGAGTTGAGTAGGTTTGGACATTTAGTCTATCAAATAATTTGATAGTATGTGATTCTTTCTATCAGAAGTATGTTATGTAGATGATTTATGATTCTGTCAATTCTACCATTCTATTCTTCTTTGCAATCTTTCCGAGTGTGGGTTTGCTCTCAAAACCGTTTCTCGTGTAGGGAAATCTAATTCATTGCTTGGTCTTACCATTCAATTATTAATTGTAATTGCCATAACAAAAGAAACAAGTATTTTGCTTCATTCCAAATCACGATCTTTCTTTACTTTAATACTAGAGATTCTTAGTACTAGAATAGAAATTGGTCCGAAATGGAATGACTTTTTCGCCCTAAATCTAATGAAATAACTCAAATTTTATTATTTATTTCTGAGAGAGAGGATAGTATAGTAAGTACCTATTTAAAGTTTCGAATTCCTTTGTATGGAAAGTGTTATATGTGCGACTTCTTAATGAATCAAATAAATTAAAAAAAATAGAAATAAAATATAGGACAAGGGAAGGATAGAAAAGAGTTCGATGCATTAGATTTTTTTTAGTTTCCGTATTCGTATCAAATCAATTTGTATCAAATCAATAGAAGCAATGATCCTCTATCCGGATTTTTATGAAAAGAATCCTTCCACTTCCAATAGAATATGCTAGAAATCCCTAGACATTATATTTTATTATCCCATATACCATATATATATAGATACATGACTACTGAAAGCGTTTCTGTTTTGATTGAAAAATGGAAATGAAATTCACATTTGATTCCATAAAATTTTTCATAACTAATTATTTTTTATTTTATTTTGATTTAAAATTAGAAATATAAAATTTAGAAAGAAATTATATTTAATTTATAAAAATTATATTTATTATATTTATTTATTAAAATTATATTTATTATTAAATTGTATTTATTATTATATTAATATAATATCTAAGTTCTATTATAGGATATAGGAGGATATAAGATAGGGTATAGGACATTTTTTAGGTTTTAGGTTAGTATATTTTAGTTTATTTATTTTTTCTTTATTTTTTCAAATTGAAAATAATTTTCTAAATATTTAATATTTTAATTGAATTTCTTTTTAATATTTATTTTTTTATAGAGGATAGAGAATCCGAGACAAAGTGAGAGAGTTTTTTGTGTAAGAGCACCCTACGTCTACAGCATATTAAAATAGAATTCTAAATAGAATCAAAATAAAAAATGTAAGTGGGATTCCACTAGATGAATCTTTAAACAAGACATGCTCCACAGGAACCAAATTCTAAACAATTTGGTTTGATCAAAATCAATTCTTGTTTTACCAAAGAAGTTCTAGATGAATTGAAAATTCCAATTCGAATCGAATAATTCATCATATTCCACATTCTTAATAGGAGTACGGTACATTTATGTTTCTGCTTCACGAATATGATATTTTTTGGGCATTTCTAATAATATCAAGTGTTATTCCTATCTTGGCATTTGTAATTTCCGGAGTTTTAGCCCCTGTTAGTGAAGGGCCAGAGAAGCTCTCTAGTTATGAATCGGGTATAGAACCCATGGGGGATGCTTGGTTACAATTCCGAATCCGCTATTACATGTTTGCTCTCGTTTTTGTTGTTTTTGATGTTGAAACAGTCTTTCTTTATCCGTGGGCAATGAGTTTCGATGTATTGGGTATATCTGTATTTATCGAAGCTTTAATTTTCGTGCTTATCCCAATTGTTGGTTCAGTTTATGCATGGCGAAAAGGAGCATTGGAATGGTCTTAACTGAATATTCAAACACTCAAAATAAAAAAGAAGGAAAAGATTACATTGAGACAGTTATGAATTTAACTGAGTTTTCCTTACTTGACAAAACAACCACCAATTCAGTTATTTCAACTACACCGAATGATCTTTCAAATTGGTCAAGACTTTCCAGTTTATGGCCACTTCTATATGGTACAAGTTGTTGTTTCATTGAATTTGCTTCATTAATAGGTTCGCGATTCGACTTTGATCGGTATGGATTGGTACCAAGGTCGAGTCCTAGACAAGCAGACCTAATTTTAACAGCCGGCACAGTAACAATGAAAATGGCTCCTTCTTTAGTGAGATTATATGAACAAATGCCCGAACCAAAATATGTCATCGCTATGGGGGCATGCACTATTACGGGAGGGATGTTCAGTACTGATTCATATAGTACTGTTCGTGGAGTCGATAAGTTAATTCCTGTCGATGTCTATTTGCCGGGTTGCCCACCTAAACCAGAGGCTGTTTTCGATGCTATAACGAAACTTCGTAAGAAGATATCTCGAGAAATCTTTGAAGATAGAACGGTGTCTCAAGAGGAAAATCGATGTTTTACTACCAATCACAAGTTTTCTGTTCGACGCAGTACTTATACTGGAAATTACGATCAAGAATTGCTCTATCAATTACCATCTACTTCAGAGAAACCTTCTGACAAATTTTTCAAATCCAAAAGTTCAGTATCTTCCCACGAATTAGTGAATCAGGCAGGGTTCCTTTGTGCAGAATAAAATAAGAAAGAAAAGGATCAATCTTTAAAAATTTCATTGTAAATGTGAAATACTCATATATCATATATATATAAATGTGGGAGAAATCAAGAAAATGCGGCAGGATCGTTTATCTGATTGGTTAGTCAAGCATGAGCTAGTTCATAGATCTCTGGGCTTCGATTGCCGAGGAATAGAAACTTTACAAATAAAAACGGAGGATTGGGATTCCATTGCTGTCATTTCATATGTATATGGTTACAATTATTTACGTTCTCAGTGTGCCTATGATGTATCACCAGGCGGATTTTTAGCCAGCGTATATCATCTTACGAGAATACAGTATGGCATAGATAAAGCAGAAGAGGTATGCATAAAAGTATTTGCCCCAAGGAATAATCCTAGAATCCCGTCTGTTTTCTGGATTTGGAAAAGCGCCGATTTTCAAGAACGTGAATCTTATGATATGTTGGGAATCTCTTATGAT